TAGTAATTTGGAAGGCTCTATCAATAGGATAAAAGAGTTCATTTTTATCCTAAATTAGGAAAAATTCATGTAATTTTATTACATTACGTATTTTTTTTATTATAAATATAATATTGATTGAATTATTCTCAAAAAACTTTCCGTTTTGTTTTTATTAAGAATCACTGTTGGGTCAAATTCCTTAAAAACTGCGATAACTTGTAAGAACCTTTTTTTGTATTTATTAGAAGATAAGTATAACAAAACAAGAATAATAAATATATATAAAGTGAATAGGTACACTTATTTAGTTCTACGTTTTTTGTACCTATTATTATATACTGTATTATATACTGATAATAGATATACTTATCATAAGATATCTTTATAACAGGTACAAAATATTAAATCGAGGTATCCATTCTATGACAACTTTCAATTTACCCTCTTTTTTTGTGCCTTTAGTGGGTCTAGTATTTCCGGCAATTGCAATGGCTTCCCTATCTCTTCATGTTCAAAAAAACAAGATTATCTAGATTCGACGGGACCAAATCTTATTCATTTTTTTTCAAGACTCGGACTTGGGTCGTAATATAATACGGATATCTATTTAAATTTATCTATCTATTTAGTGGACATAGGATACAACATGTGGATTTTTCCGAACACAAATGAAAGAGCTATTATGCGCGTCGAAACATCATGGCATGATATATGGGGATATATAGATTATATCTATACTATATTCAAAATTCAAAAGGGGTTCGCAGATGTATGAAATAGAAAGTAAAAATATCTCTATGTATGTAGATATCTATAGTGGGATTATATGAAGGGAATCCTTTTTTTATATCTAACCGATTTGATAAATTACTCCTAATGGTTGACATCATAATAAGAGTGCTAGTTGATAAGAGTTGCTTCGGGAACAAAAAATAAAGTCAAATTTTGGTTATTCTCTAAATTTCAATAAAATTAAACAACTGGATCTAGTATGAACTGGCGATCAGAACATATATGGATAGAACTTATAATGGGGTCTCGAAAAATAAGTAATTTCTTCTGGGCCTGTATCCTTTTTTTAGGTTCACTGGGATTTTTATTGGTTGGAACTTCTAGTTACCTTGGTAGGAATCTGATATCCTTATTTCCTTCTCAGGAAATCCTTTTTTTCCCACAAGGGATCGTGATGTCTTTCTATGGGATCGCAGGTCTGTTCATTAGCTCCTATTTGTGGTGCACAATTTCGTGGAATGTGGGTAGTGGTTATGATAGATTTGATAGAAAAAAAGGAATAGTGTGTATTTTTCGTTGGGGATTCCCTGGAAGAAATCGTCGAATCTTTCTTCGATTCCTTATGAGAGATATTCAGTCGATTAGAATAGAGGTTAAAGAGGGTATTTATTCCCGACGTGTACTTTATATGGAAATCAGAGGCCAGGGTGCCATTCCTTTGACTCGTACTGATGAGAATTTGACTCCACGAGAAATTGAACAAAAGGCTGCGGAATTGGCCTCTTTTTTGCGCGTACCAATTGAAGTATTTTGAAATAAATTGAAGAATGAATGCTTTCGCAGCATTGAGTAAGGACCTCAGGAATTTTATTTGTTGTTATATAAAAACTTAATGTTTTGTTTTTTCAGGTCGCTCATTCGAGCAAAACAAAAGCAGACGCGTGTGAAACAACCAGAAAACAAAGCGCTTTTTCCACCAAAACTTTTTAATGGATTGTATATGGAAATCAACTTCATTTTTTCATACTAGGAACAAGTATATTTAAGTATGGATTCTTCATATATATCCGAAAAACTAAGACTATATACATACTTTAATATTTTTGGGGTCCGATATTTTTTAATTGATATGTTAGATATAGATGGATCGTATTTTGTAATTCAATTCTGTTTTTGTTTTGTCTCGAAATCTGAAAAATATGCATTTCTTGACTTGAAGTGACTCATTAGGGCATTCATCGAAAGGATAGAATTGCTTCGAATGAAGACATAAAAAAAAAACACAAAATATTGTTTCCAGATAGATCTAAGGACTACCCATTAATTCAATTTAAATAAAGGGAGGGGGTCTATGGATTCAATACCTTGTTTGTTATAGAACTCATATTTCATGGAAATATCAGATTGGATAGAATCGAGAGGTGATTTCATTAACAATTCACAGATTAAAAATCAAAATGCCAAAAAAGAAAGCATTCAACCCACTTCTATATCTTATATCTATAGTTTTTTTGCCCTGGTGGATTTCTTTCTCATTTAATAAAAGTGTGGAATCTTTGGTTACTAATTGGTGGAATGCTGGGCAATCCGAAGTTTTTTTGAATGATATTCAAGAAAAGAACGTTCTGGAAAAATTCATAGAATTAGAGGAACTCTTCATTTTGGACGAAATAATAAAGGAGTACCCCGATACACATATACAAAAGCTTCATATAGGAATACACAAAGAAACGGTTCAATTGGTCAAAATGTACAATGAGGATCATATCCATACCATTTTACATTT